TATTTGGACTAGAGTTGACAAACAAACAAAACCAGCAATACACTTTATTAGTATTGCATAGAAATCTAAATGGGGCGTGGCCAAGTGGTAAGGCAACGGGTTTTGGTCCCGCTATTCGGAGGTTCGAATCCTTCCGTCCCAGAACATATATATTCTATGAGAATATAGATTGCTTTTTTAACAATGTTCTGTTTAAAATCGAAATGTTAGCTGGAATGTGATTGTTGTTTCTTATTTTTTTCTTCGATGAATCTTTTTTTTTTAAACTGAATCGAGATGCGGAAGAATCCATATTCCCTATCTCGTATTCTCTACTCCCTAAATTAGCCTAATTAGATTCAATTTTATTTTTTGTAGATTTCTTGACTTTTCGCCAGGAGGGGGTTTTTGGTACTAATTAAATTCACTAAGTCTCTTAATTCTTAATCAATGAGTTAGGCTAAAATAGCAAAAAAAGGAGCAAAAACTGGACTTAATCTGGACTTGTTTGGCTTTGTGCCTAGACAGCTCGCGTTTCGTAAAAATAAAAATAAAAAAGACTAGGACACCCCCTTCTTTCTTTTGATTTATGCTGCATCAGTCCCATAGAATGGGGTAGATAGAAGTTAATCAGTAATGGGAAGGCGTTCATTTCAATATCTATAAATGGTGACAATTGCTCAGTCTATTTGATCGAATTGATAGATATGAAACCTTCCCCATTCTTTGGATTTTATCAATCAGATGAAAAAAAAAAGAATACGAATTAAAATCTTACCTTACATTAATCTTTTTTATCCATCTCATAAAAAAAAATTGGATTTGTTGTTTGGTGTATTTATCTATTTTAAATCATTGAAATCGTTGATGATTCAATTAAAAAAAAAAGACTTATCTTTTTTACTAAGATGATCAAAAGTTGTTTTTAACTATCAAATTTTCTTCGAAGAATGATGTCGAAAAGGGAACTTTCTAAATTTATTAGAAATTTAGAAAGAGAAATAGTTTAATCATTCCTTAGAAGCTGAATCTTTCTCTCCTATTAAGTCCCGTGAAGATGCAGAATCAAAAAGAATTCATTTATTCGTCTTATTTTTTATTATTTATAATTATTTATTATATTATATATTAATTAATATAATATGTTAGACAAATTAATATTAGTGATGGGGTCTTCTAAGACTTCTTCAGAAAAATATATATCCACCTATATTTATAGTATTCTTTATATCTATATACTATAGATATAGAAAGATATAGAAGATATAGAAAATACTATAGATTATTGTGTTTATACATCAGCCCAACCAATGACTATTCATGATTCCATAATTGAATCAATTCCATACCGGTTCTTAGAGGAATGTTATGGTAAAACTTCGTTTGAAACGATGTGGTAGAAAGCAACGTGCGACTTGAAGGACACGATCCGTTGTGGATTTGTACATCCACCATTTTATGTAGGAATGAAGGTGCTCTTGGCTCGACATCATTGGTTCTGTTTCACTAGAACCCCTCGTTTTTTGTTGTCTTGGAATGTAAATAGTCCATGATGTAGCTCGAGTAGAAAGTATTAATTTATTTCTCGGGGCAAGGGTCTAGGGTTAATGCCAATCAATAAAAAAATTGAAACAACTTCGTAAATGTATCTTCGGTATGGAAATCGAAAGAATCTAATTCGAGCAAGTTTAAAATTCAAAAATTTATTGGAATTGATCAAACTTTTTCGATCCAAAGTGTTTCACGAGGGAATCCATCGTCTTGTAGGATTCTTTCATAGAAATCGAAAAAAGGGTATGTTGCTGCCATTTTGAAAGGATTAAAAAGCACCGAAGTAATGTCTAAACCCAATGATTTAAAATAAAACAAAGATAAAGGATCCCAGAACAAGGAAACACCTTTTTAATTGTCTTAATAACTGGATAAGACTGAAGAATCCGATTTTAAACGAGACAAACAAAAAAAGAGGAAAGACCGCTCAATAAATGAAATTGCCGAAAGATTTTCCTTTGAACTGTTTGAAAGTTATCCAACTTGAGTTATGAGAGTACGAATGCTTTCTTTTTCATTTTCAGGAAGAAAGAAGAAAAAAAAGACTTACATCTTTAATTGATTTGATCATTTTATGGACCCAGTTGTAATTTCTTAGATAGAATTCCATACAGAGACAAAACCTCGAATCAATCATTTTCTCGAGCCGTACGAGGAGAAAGCTTCCTATACGTTTCTAGGGGGGGTGTTGTTCATCTACATCTATCCCAATGAGCCGTCTATCGAATCGTTGCAATTGATGTTCGATCCCGAAGAGAAGGAAAAGATCTTCGGAAAGTAGGTTTTTATGATCCGATAAAGAATCAAACTTATTTAAATGTTCCTGCTATTTTATATTTCCTTGAAAAAGGGGCTCAACCTACAGGAACTGTTCAGGATATTTTAAATAAGGCGGAGGTTTTTAAGGAACTTCGTCCTAATCAACCGAAATTCAATTAAGGAAATAAATTAAGGAAATACAAAAAAGGGG